CGAACTGAACTAAGAGCGCTTTCTTATTATAGGAGATACAACTGTAGTGTAAAGAAAAGGGTTTTTTACCCCCAAACATATCTTGCATACGTATAGCATGCAAAAATGAAAGATTATGTCCAATTTCAATCGATCTTAATTAATCCCTCGTTACTGCCCATAAGAGAAGTAATAGGTAGGGATGACAGGATTTGAACCCGTGACATTTTGTACCCAAAACAAACGCGCTACCAAGCTGCGCTACATCCCTTTTAAAAGTTCTTGTACAGTGTCATTGTACAAAATACCTGTCTTGTTTTCCACATTGTTATTTTCCCCTCTATTCTATCTATATACAATTTTCTTGTCATTTCTTCTTTTTGGTTTCATATAATAAAAAAATTTTATACATCTGAAACCTAACGTATAAAAAAAATTTAAATTTATCTTATCGGCGTATCATATAAAAAAAAGAATAAAAATTTATCGGAAATGCTCAGGAAGAGGGGGTCATCTTTTTCTTTTTTAGGGACAGGAAAATCTCATCTATCGGTTCATTGTACATATCTATTTTAGTTAGGAATTCCACGTAAAGTAAAAAAAAAAAAAATACAAATGATCTTGAACTACAACATCTGACCATACATATATGTATTACAATAAAGAAGGAGGATTTTCAATGCGAGATATAAAAACATATCTCTCCGTGGCACCTGTGCTAACTACTCTATGGTTTGGGTCTTTAGCAGGTCTATTGATAGAAATTAATCGTTTATTCCCAGATGCCTTGTCATTCCCCTTTTTTTAATTCTAGTTATTAATATGCGAAGAAATGAAGAAAATTAGGGATAAAATTCTACGTGACGTGACTAAAATTTCGCCCCTTCCTTTTTTTTTTCAGTTCTTTAGGATAGGAGGAGGATAGGAAGGAAAGAAAAAGAAAAAGTGTATTGAACCTCGACAAAAATCTGTTGAATCTAAAATCGAATTTTGGGGAACAGAAATGGAAATGTGTATCCAGATCTAGGGAAGAATCCACGAAATCATAGCATAGAAAGAAGATACTTAAATGAAATATTGGGATTTAAGATAGGAATAGTTGATAGTTAGAAAGAAATTGTATTACTTAATTATTACTTTATTATTAATTATTACTATTACTCTATTAATATTAATTGTAATTATATAATTACAACACATACAACACAATGAAATCTTTAGAAATGAAAATGGAATTTCAAGTTAGTAACTTCTATTGATTTTCTTATTTTTTTTTTTTTTTTTGTTCTTTTATTCTTCTTCAGTTCGGGTCGAAAATAGAAGAAGTTAAGTCGATCCAAAATCAAAAGGGGGTTCATGGCCAAGGGTAAAGATGTCAGAGTCAGAGTTATTTTGGAATGTACCAGTTGTGTCCGAAATGGTGTCAATAAAGAATCGCCGGGTATTTCTAGATATATTACTCAAAAGAATCGACACAATACATCCAGTCGATTAGAATTGAGAAAATTTTGTCGCTATTGTCACAAGCATACGATTCATGGGGAAATAAAGAAATAGATGGAACGGAACGTGTGCGCGATCTTTCCAAGGAACAGGAAGAGGAAGAACTTAACATATTTAAGTTAACATATTTTTTCTTAACTTAATATTTTTTCTTAACTTAACATATATAATATACATAATATATACAATACAAATCAAACCCGATTTAATTTTCATATACATATATATATATACATACATATGATATGTATAATATAAACGATGCGAATCAAAGCCTATTTCGGTCAGATCTGAAATGAATAAAGAAATAGAATTTTAGAGATAAGGAATAAACCATGGATAAATCCAAGCAACCTTTTCGTAAATACAAGCGATCCTTTCGTAGGCGTTTGTCCCCAATTGGATCGGGGGATCGAATCGATTATAGAAACATGAGTTTAATTAGTCGATTTATTAGTGAACAAGGAAAAATATTATCTAGACGGGTGAATAAATTGACCTTGAAACAACAACGATTAATTACTCTTGCTATAAAACAAGCTCGTATTTTATCTTTGTTACCTTTTCTTAATAATGAGAAACAATTTGAGAGAGCCGAGTCGATCCCCAAAACTACTGGTCCTAGAACCAGAAATAAATAAGCATACTCCTCAATTGACTCAAAACTCCAATCGGAACTCAAGCTCAGATTGATGTTTTGTTCAAAAGGCCTAGAATCCCGATTTATTTCTTGTGTTATAAGAAATAAAAAATTGGGGAAGAAGAAATCTTTTTTTTTTTTATTGAAACATGTTCGTTCATTCCTACTACTTATCTTACTTAATTTTTTTTATTCTATCTTCCCGGAGTTCATTCTCCGGGGAATTCTGTTTCAATTTCAATCATTTCTGTATTATATTTTATAATATCATATCCTTTATTTTATAATCTTATTGGAAATCATGTAAAGACAATTCTTATTTGATATAGATATTTGCGCAAGTATTTTACGATTAAGAAGCAATTGCTTCTTGTACAGATTTGGTATTAATCTACTATAATTATAGAATACCTTATTCTCACGAATTACTGCATTTATTCGAGTGATCCACAAACTACGAAAATCCCTCTTTTGCCTGCCTCTATCTCGATGAGAGGAAACCAAAGCTCTCATTTTCTGTTGAGTAGTCGTTCGAGTAAGTCTTGAATGAGCCCCAATAAAGGTTGATGCAAATAAACGAATTTTTGTTCGACGTTTCCGAGCTGTATATCCTCGTCTAACTCTGGTCATTGAATCAAATTAAACCTTAATGAATAACTAATTGATTTCTCTTCTTTCAGTCATCCTTTACCCCCCGTCAATTAATAACAAAACGGATTATTCCGATATATAAAATATAAATTCCAATGGCTTTTGCTACTATGACTTTCCCCAACCACGATTTTTTATTCCTTCCAGGCATTTCACCTGGAAATAAGAAATTCTAACGATACAAAATAAAAAAAAAAAATAGTGGGTTCCATCGTTTCTATGGTTACTTTTTTTTTTTTAACGGTGAGGTCCTCTCTATACACCGGAGCCTCTTCTTTCATTTTATCAAATGTTATTGTTAACTTGTATAGTTCACACTCTTTGGCTCTACCCATCAATTATACAGTAATAGTTCTTTTCACAATAAGAGTTATCTATACAGTGACGGCATTTAATTATGAAAGTTGGCTAGGTAGCTGACCCTGTTAGTCCGTTCTTTCAAGAATAGGAGTATAACCTTTTTGCTTCTTATAATACCATTTCCTCCGCTTAATGGATAACTATTTGCCCCCAATGGGGAATTGCTTTTCCTCTCAAATCTAGCTGATTGGATTTGCACCAATGTAAACCATAAATTCCAAACACAATATAGGTATATGATAGTTCTTCTCTATCTATCCTATTCATTGGTACTGGTCATTGATACTGGAAAATTGTTTCATTTGTTCGAATTCATGATCTGAACGAGTCGCACATACACCCTAGTGCATGTTCCTCGACGCTGAGGACATCCTCTAAGAGCGGGAGATTTCGTGACATTTCTTATTGGCTGTCTTGTGTTTCTAATAAGTTGTTTAATAGTTGGCATGTCGTATGTATATATAGAATTCTAGAATGGAATGGGTTGGTTTAGATCGATCTTAACCTGATGATTGATGATCGTGAATTTTTTTTCTATTCAATATCAAATCGCAGAAAATTCGAATTATGGTTTGAAATGGATTTACACGAAATCCCTAGTATTTTCACTTTCGACCGCTACAAGATCAACAATGCCATGAACTTGGGCTTCTGTTGCTGACATAAAAACATCTCTTTCCATGTCTTCGGATACAACCCATAAAGGATTACCCGTTCTTTGTACATAAACCTTTGTGAGGGTTTCGCGAAGTTTCAGTAGTTCTTCCGCTTCCAGGATAAATTCGCCTGCTTGTGCCTCATAAAAAGAACTAGCAGGTTGGTGAATCATAACCCTGATGATATTGATATAACATCATGAAGGGTTCTTCTATCTTGCATGATTGGGCTAAAGTAAGGGATAAAAAAAATATAAGAAAAAAAATAGAATTGTACAACCGTACAGGCATCTTTTGTGCATACGGCTCTATAATGGAATTTACTTTTTCTTCTCTTCTATTCTATTGAAGAAAGAAATAGAATCCATCCGATCCGGATCGTTGAATGATCCATTTACCACCCTTCCTTTCGTAGGAGTAAAAAAAATACTATGATGGTTCTGTTGCTTTATATATTTATTTTGTCTGTGATTTAGCAATCCCAAAGTTCCTTTCTGATACGATCAAATAAGGAAAAAAATGATCTTTTTTTTTTTCATTTTTGTACTTTTTCTTTCATAACATAAATACCAGAAAGAGAATTCTGGTGTGAAAAAGAGTGGTTTGTGACGCTGAAATGTACCCCCGACACATAAGATCAAATCCGAAATGACCTCTATTTCATACTACTATCTCGACATAAAATCTCATGTTATGAAAAAAACAATAATGGTTTGCTCATATCGAACTCGAAGTGCCATGCTATTATTACTTATTATTCATATTCAATATGGCGAAGGCATAGTCTTCCTTTATTTTTTTTTTTTTTTCAAATAAAAAAACTCATTGGCGCCAAGCGTGAGGGAATGCTATACGTTTGGTAATTTCTCCTCCGACCAGAATGAAAGATCCCATTGAAGCGGCTAATCCCATGCATATTGTATGCACATCGGGTGGCACAAATTGCATAGTATCATAAATGGCTATTCCTGGTATTACCCATCCGCCGGGAGAGTTTATAAATAAATAAAGATCCCTAGTAGCATCTTCTATACTGAGATATACCATGAGACCAACAAGTTGATTCGAGATCTCGCTATCAACTTCTTGGCCTAAAAAAAGTAATCTTTCTCGATAAAGTCGGTTGATTAGGACAAAATTGGTTCCCTTAGACACCGTACGTGCACCTTTGGATGCATACGGTTCAAAAAAAAATTGCGAAAAAAAGAATC